TTGGGATAAAAAAACAACTGCCAGTTTTTATTTTGGACAAATAATATTTCTTTTTTTTCGCCTTTGCATTGAAAGATTTAAAAATGATATGATTCAACCTCAGACCCATTTGAATGTAGCAGACAACAGCGGGGCTCGGGAATTGATGTGTATTCGAATCATAGGGGCTAGCAATCGTCGATATGCTCATATTGGTGACATTATTGTTGCTGTAATAAAAGAAGCAATACCAAATATGCCCTTAGAACGATCAGAAGTGATCCGAGCTGTAATTGTACGTACCCGCAAAGAACTCAAACGCGACAACGGTATGATAATACGATATGATGACAATGCTGCAGTTATTATTGATCAAAAAGGAAATCCAAAAGGAACTCGAGTTTTTGGTGCAATCGCCCGAGAATTGCGACAGTTAAACTTTACAAAAATCGTTTCATTAGCTCCGGAGGTATTATAAATCACGAGAATAGTAGGCTGTTTGAATAAAATAGAGTAGTAGATTGTGTATCACGTATATTTTTTACACAAAAAAACGAATAAAATAAAAACATGTTGATTATATCAAAATTCGGAGCACCACTAATTTTAGGTCATCATGAGTAGGGACACCATTGCTGACATAATAACCTCGATAAGAAATGCTGACATGAATAGAAAGGGAACGGTTCGAATAACATCTACTAAAATCACGGAAACCCTTGTTAAAATACTTTTACGAGAGGGTTTTATCGAAAACGTGAGGAAACATCAGGAAAAAAACAAATATTTTTTAGTTTTAACTCTACGACATAGAAGGAATAAGAAAGGACCATATACCAAAATTTTAAATTTAAAACAGGTCAGTCGTCCGGGTCTACGGATCTATTCTAACTATCAACGACTTCCTAGAATTTTAGGTGGAATGGGGATTCTAATTCTTTCTACTTCTCGGGGCATAATGACAGACCGAGAGGCTCGACTAGAAAGAATTGGCGGAGAAATTTTATGTTATATATGGTAATCCCTCCGCTATACGAATTAGATCTGAAACTTACTATTTTCAAAAAAAAAAGAAAGAACGGGTTGTCTAATATCACCCCTCCTCCATTAGTTGATACTTTAAGGGGGTTTTGTCTGGAATGAAAGAAGAAAAATCGATTCATGAAGGTTTAATTGTTGAATCACTTCCTAACGGCATGTTCCGGGTTCGTTTAGATAATGAGGATCTGATTCTAGGTTATGTTTCGGGAAGGATACGCCGTAGTTTTATACGAATCCTACCGGGGGATAGAGTTAAAATTGAAGTAAGCCGTTATGATTCAACCAGAGGACGTATAATTTATAGACTCCGTAACAAGGATTCAACCGATTAAGTTGTTTTTCAACGTCTACATTGCGGAAGACAATTTGAAATTGAAAATTTCAAGAAACTTATTTTCTTCCAAGAAATAGATTCGGAAATTTAGTAATTAAGGAATGAAAAATATGAAAATAAGGGCCTCCGTTCGTAAAATTTGTGAAAAATGTCGACTAATTCGTAGGCGGGGACGAATTATAGTAATTTGTTCCAACCCGAAACATAAACAACGACAAGGATAATCAGTCTACTAATAAAGGGGACTTTCTAACGAACTTGATGTACAAATAAAAAAGGACAGTATTTGTTTTGACAAGAAATGGATATCTCCATATATCTCTGACTCATATTTATGAGACGATACAATATGGCAAAACCCATACAAAAAATTGGTTCACGTAGGAATAGGCGTATTAATTCACGTAAGAGTGTGCGTAAAATACCAAAGGGGGTTATTTATGTTCAAGCCGGTTTCAACAATACCATCGTGACTGTTACAGATGTACGGGGTCGGGTGGTTTCTTGGGCCTCCGCTGGCACTTGCGGATTCAAGGGCGCAAAAAGAGGGACGCCGTTTGCTGCTCAAACCGCAGCAGGAAACGCTATTCGTAAAGTAGTAGATCAAGGTATGCAACGGGCAGAAGTCATGATAAAGGGTCCCGGTCTCGGAAGGGATGCAGCATTACGAGCTATTCGTAGAAGTGGCATACTATTAAGTTTCGTACGGGATGTAACTCCCATGCCGCACAATGGATGTCGACCTCCTAAAAAAAGACGTGTGTAAAAATAAGTAAGGGATGGCAAGAGAAATAAATGACTCAACGATCTGATCTATTATCTATAATATTACTATGGTTCGAGAGAAAATAAGAGTATCTACTCGGACACTGCAGTGGAAGTGTGTTGAATCAAGAACAGATAGTAAACGTCTTTATTATGGACGCTTTATTCTATCTCCACTTATGAAAGGTCAAGCCGACACAATCGGAATTGCGATGCGGAGAGCTCTGCTTGGAGAAATAGAAGGAACATGTATTACACGCGCAAAATCTGAGAAAGTACCACACGAGTATTCTACTATAGTAGGTATTCAAGAATCAGTACATGAAATTTTAATGAATTTGAAAGAAATTGTATTAAGAAGCAATTTATATGGAACCTGTG